AATACCCTTAGTGGATTGACTTTATTACATAAGTCGATTCCTAACCATTATCTCATATCATGACATAAGTAAGCAGTTTTTATTCTATTTATTTTTATTTTAATATAATTAGCTCCAAATTTACTAATTTATCTTTATGGCGCTTTGTCTATCAATTAGATTCTTTACCGCTATCCATAGAATAAAGTATATAGGCTATATCTTCATAATTTGATTTATATGAAATTTTTTCTTTGCTACAGCTGATAAAAATCGTTTTTTGGACGATACATATTGTAGAAAGCCTATAATTTGTTTTGTTTCTAGTATTTACTATCTGATTTGCTTTTTCTTTACTATTTTTTTCTATAGTGGAGATAGTCGCACGTAATGACAGATCACGGCCATATTATTAAAAGCTTGTGGTAAAAATGGGTTTCGTTCGAGTGCTCGAAAATTATATTCCAAAGCTTTTGTATGTTCCCCATTACTTGTGTGTATAAGGCCTGTGTTATAGAGTATATAACTTCGATCATAGGGATCAATTTCTAGTCGCATAGCTTCATAATAATTTTGTAAAGCTTCCGCATAATTTCCTTCGGATTGCGCTGACATCCGTTACGGTCTTCATTATTCGATTCCAAAAATATCCGTTCCAGAACCATACGTGAGATTTTGATCTCATACGGCTCCTCCTTTATGTGCATAATGAGAATATTTCAATCGTTTTTGATTCCCTGTATTATTTCTCATTATAAACCGAGCGGGGCTAATGTTTTTCCAATAAATTTCTAGCCAACCTTCCTGTAGGGAACCTTTTCTTACCATTAAGCGTATTGATAATTGATACTAGACCTAAATAAAAATGAAAGGGTACCGCCAACAATTTCTTTGTCCTCAACGCCTCCTACCTAATTTTTTGGAATTAGTCACTTCAACAATCTTCGATGGTTATACAGGTACCAAAAGTACAAACGAGATGGATATTTGTTATCCCAACCATTTTTGTTAATCCGGATCCTGTTATTTGTGGAAAAGCTTATAACAAAGTGTTCATGTTGTTGATTCCTAGGTGTAGTGCTTCTTCCCTTATGCCGCCTATTGGTAATAGTGGAATTGACCTGTAATATAGAATATAGAACCTACCTAGTAGGTTGTGGTGTAACCTTTTGCTCAATACTAGAATCGACAATTGAAGCATCCGGGGCTGCATTAATCGGAGATACACGACAGTAAGGGTTTGTTCTATTTCGAAACTTAACCTTCAACAAGCGGAGATTTTTTTTCAATAATATTTTTATCCCGACGCGTGTGTCTTTCTCGTAAGACTGAGAGTCGTATAAAAAAAAGAATCAAATCGCACCATCTCTATAATAGGTAAAGGCTTCCCTTTCTCTTGAAGTTGTCGGAATTATTCGTAATAAAATAGTTGCTACAATTGAAAAGGTCTTATCAATAAAATTTTCATTTATCCGTGATCTAGGCATAGTTATCAATCCACTCTGTAATTCTTTTCATTGTCTCTTGTGAGAAAGAAGAAAGGTCCCACAAACAAAAGAATTGTACATTACGAAATACCATAAAAACGGACTAATAAACAAGAGATGAACCTTATACTCAATACTCATGTGCAAATTCTTCTTTTTTTTGACAGGAATTAATAAAATAATAAATATTTGAATACGATTCGATTTTATCCAAATCCAAATGTAAATGTAGTAGTATACCACTGACGGGAACTGTTCCGATTTCATCAAAATTGAAGATTCAAGGAATTTTTCCTACAAATTAGGGAAATTTGAATGAAATTATGACCCCAAAAGATATGATCTATATGATCCAAAAGTAAAAATCAAATCAAATAAATCATCCCATGGATTAAGATGCGATTCGGTATATTATCAGAAAAGGATAAGAGCTCCCCTTTTTTCGTAAACAAATATAAAAAACAAATCCCCACTACTATTAGATATTATAGATATTAGAATTAATAGTAATTTATATTAAAATTTAAAATATAATAATAAATTAAATTTTACAAGAAAAAAAGTTCTTATCAATAATCTAACTCGCCCGTTATTCACTCCGTTTTGGGTTAAGAATCATTACGTAGGAGAGATGGCCGAGCGGTTCAAGGCGTAGCATTGGAACTGTTATGTAGGCTTTTGTTTACCGAGGGTTCGAATCCCTCTCTTTCCACACTTCACCCAATTCACTGTATAAAATAACAATGTATACCATTATTCCATGGGGTAAGAGCGGACAAGGAATGAAAAGCCCCCTGTCGATTTATCTATCATGAATTGGATAAAAATATGAAATTTTGTTAGTTTGTTTTAAGTTAGTTTTAAGGCCGATTTAAGCCTGACGGGAATAATATTCTACGACTAGTAATTCATTTATTTGCAAACCGGCCGATTTACTATCTATTATTTGATTTACGAATCCTTTATATTGGAATGGGTGAAGAGTCAAATGTTTTGGCAATTCCGCCTGGAAAGATGAATCAATATAATTTTGA